TAACATTACGCAATTTGCAGGAAGTAAACGATCCTTCCGAAATCCACTCCTTTTTACATTCCCTCGGGCTCGATCCAAAGCACCCCTTTTCCACAATTGCCTTTCCTGGTGGCCATCATATTCAAGAGAGGAGTGGCCGTAATTCACTCCTATCCTTATCAAAAATCACAAAGTTTCTAATCCCTATAAAGAGGAGAGAAATTACATATTCTTTCGCCAGGTATTCGCCTACGATTACTAAGAGTCTCATGCGGAAGACTCTCGGGCAGAAGGACATAGCGGCTCCTCAGTCGTAGCTAGCAGTCCATTGCCTTAGAGAATCAACTACATATGATAGAGGGCAAATAAAGCTAGAACTCTATCATAAGGCTGCGCAGAGGCAACTACTAAGGCCGAAGCAGAACGAGGCCAAGGGAAGGGGCAGCAAGAGGGAATCATCCGGGGAGCAGGAATACACCGAGACAGGAAGCCGCTTAGGTCGAGCACTGAGCGATAGGCCGAAGAGGGAATACCGAAGAGAAGGGATAGGCAGTAGGAGTGATTTGCACAGCTAGGACAGTCGACCATACCGCTTTCCGATTCCCTTGATCGAGCTGCCGAACTAGCTTACGAGCTACCCAGTCGCATTCTCTTTCACAGCTAGTAGAGTCGAATAGCCACCGATGATCTTTCCCCTTACCTTAGTTGACGGAAAGATTGAAGAAGGCAGAACAAGAAGAAAGCATAACATAATCGGAATGACGAGCTACTATGGTGAAGATCATAACACCCTTATAGCAACGTTTGTCTTTGAGCTCTCTTGTCCTGTAGCTAATGAGTTCCTTCTTCACTTACACATGGGCGGCGAAAGGCTAGATCGGGAACGCTATTTCCTGGCCTGGAACAGTTGGTGGTTGATTGGATAAGAGGGGATCGAAGATGAACCGAAGGCCGTAGCAAGGAACGAAGTCACTCTTCCATAAGGGAGAGGAAGGAATTGATTTGGCTTCCGAAGCGTAGGGAACAATTCGTCTAATATCGGCATACCGAAAAGCAAGGCAGAAGTGGTTGACTGAAGGCGATCGAAATACCAGTTTTTTCCATGCCTCGGTTGCTACAAAAAGGGCACGGTTGCTTATCTCCCGTATTAAGGATGGCAATGGTCAGTGGTTGGAGGATATGGGATCCATTTAGCAACAGGCTTGTCAATTTTTTCAGCAGTTGTTGACTCAGGATGAGCCTTTTGATGGGGTTGCGGCTGATAACTTTTTGCGTTATATTCCCTCTCTGGTGACGGAGAGTGAGAATTTGCGGCTATTGCAGCCCTGTACTATGGACGAGGTGAAACGGGCAGTGGAGTTGTTGGACCAAGATAGTGCTGCTGGAGCTGATGGGTACACTGGTCTTATAGGAGCTGTTGGGACATAATTTGTGAGGACTTGTTGCAAGCGGTGCATGAGTTTATGGCCGGTGTTCCAATACCTCGTAGTGTTGCAAGTACTTTAATAGTCTTGCTTCCGAAAAAACCCAGTCCGTCTACTTTTGGGGATTATCGGCCTATCAGCCTTTGTAATTTCCTCAATAAAATTTTTACGAGGATACTTTGTGCTCGAATGCGTGATTTACTGCCCTCTCTAATCTCTGAGGAGCAAAGTGCTTTCTTGAAGGGGCGTGACATTTCTGACAACATCTTGCTTGCTCAAGAGCTGGTCTAACACTTACACCGACGTGTCCGCGGTCATAATATGATTCTCAAATTGGACATGATGAAGGTGAGAGTGAGCGAGCGGAGTATACGAAGCGAGAGTTGGAAGTAGTAGAAACGAGATAAGAGAGCGAGTGTCATGGGACTTTTGAGGTTGCTCCTCCTCAAGTTTGGGTTCAACCAGGCCTTTGTACATCTGATTTTTAATAATTTGAATTCCTTGCGGCTTACTTGAAGTGAAGACGAGTTAACAAGAGTTAGTGAAAAGAAAAGTACTCCATACATGATCGAAGGGGCTCCTAGAAGCATTTGATTACCCGAAGGGAAGTGCGATGGAACTCATTCATGGCTGGCTTTCTTTCCTTGCACCCTAATCCAATCAGTACGATCGGCGGGCGTTGGAAAGAGAGCTTCAGTACAATTCTCGCTGCTTAGCGGTACAAAGCACCTTTCCGCTCTTTGCTTTGTGATTCGAAATCCACTTCTTCTTTCGCTGTCTTCTTTTTACTTGTTTGGAATCTTTCTCTTGGTATTCGGACTTGCTGAGGAATTTGCTTTCATCTCCAGTCATATACTTTGAACACCCTGAGTTGACTATCCAGTCTGGACCGTAGTCCAATCTATCCGGGCCAGTAGCCTTGCCATCTTTAAGAGAAAAGAGTTCTCTCATCTTCTGTCACCTCTGAGGCTAAATCCTCGCATTGCCCATTTCTCTAATAAGAAGGTACGTTTCCTAGGTAAAGCTTTGCTTAGGAGGTCCCTATCCATTTCAGACTGCCTGCTCTTCTTTTTCTCTTGCTAACAACTCTATAGGTC